TTTGAGGATCCACTGTAATAATGAGAAAGATTTCTGCATATCCGACCAAATCGATTGAGAATATCAGAATCTGAAAAATCGGCCCGAATCGGCTTACTAATGGGATGCCCCGAAACGTTACAAAATTTTGCTTTAGCCAATGATCCAATCATTGGAATAGTTGGGACTAGGGTATCGAACTTCTTACTAGCAATCTCCGTTAGAAATGAATTTTCTAGCATTTGAATCCTTACCACTGAAAGATTTCGCCGTACACTTGAAAGATAACTCAGAAACTCGAAGGAATGATTGGAAAATTGGTTTATATGAATTCTACCTGGTTGAGACCACAAGTAAAAATAACATTGCCATAAAATGACAAGGTGATGTTTCCATTTATTCATCAGAAGAAAACTTCCCCTAGAAGCCAGAATGGATTTTCCTTGATATCTGACATAATGCATGAAAGGATCCTTGAACAACCATAGGATATTCTGGAAATCCTTACGAAAAATTCCTGGAGGATGTTCTATTTTTCCATAGAAATATGTTCGCTCAAGAAGATTTCCAAAAGATGTTGCTCGTAAATGAAAGGATTGTTTACAGAGAAACATGAATAGGGATTCCCATTCATATACATGATAATTATATAGGAACAAGAAGAATCTTTTATTCTCTTTTGAAAAAAAAGAAAAGGCTTTCTTTTGAGTAATCAAACTACTCAAATTACGAGACTCGTGGAGAAAGAGTCGGAATAAATGTAAAGAGGGGGCATCTTGTATCCAAGATCGGAGGTTTTGAACCAAGATTTCCAGATGAATAGGGTGGGGTATTAGTATATCTGACACATTAGTTAAATGTGAAAATTTATCCTCTAAAAAGGAAAATGTTGAATGAATTGATTGTAAATTCTGAGATTTTTTTAGATCTTTCCCTTCTCGAGAAGACACTAATCGCAGTGATAATTTAATTTCCAAAATAACTGAAAATCCTGCGGATACCATTTGATAATAAAAGTTTTTGTTGTGCCCAAAAAATGTTCTTTTGTTAAAAGCATTAGCCGAAATACTAAAACACTTCTGTTGATACATTCGAGTAATTAAGCGTTTCACAAGCAGTGAACTGAATTTCTTGTCATAACTTAAATTTTCCACGGGTTCGTAAGGAATGGATCCCTTTAAACCATGATCGTGAGCCAGTGCATAAAGAGACTCCTGAAAAAGAAGTGGATAGAGGAAGTCTTGTTGCTGAGCTCTATCCATTTCTAAATATTCTTGTAATTCTTCCATTTGAAATTTGATTTGAAACAAAGGCAAAGCAAAGGGTTAATTGGGTTAGCAAATGATACATAGTACGATACAGTCAAAACAGGGTATATAGTAAGAAAATAAAAATACCTCGGTGACGCCAGATAAGCAAATCAATGGATCCTCTCTTTTTCCATCCAATTGGTTTGCGTTCGTTATAGAATAACGAGATGGTTCGAAATCCTTTATTGTTGCAACCCGATCGCTCTTTTGACTTTGGAATACTTTATCTTTATCAATATACCGTTTCTGATACACATGAGTTCGCACTCCATACCTAATATAATAGAGCTAGAAATAGTTAGGATTCAAAAAAAAAAAATGGATAATCCACTTATGGGAGAACCTTTTCCCGCACCAGGCACTAATCCATTTTTAACGTCTAATTAGATCGGGTAATCATTCGAATTCAGAACAGAAGCTCGTTGCTTTTTGCTTCCCTATAATTGGAGCCAGAGGCCTCTATCCATTTATTCAATCGACCCAACCGTGAATTTCGTTTGTCCCGCTACAAGAATAAAAAAAAATCGATTTTGTACCGATCCGTTAAGGGTCAAGTATTCTCAGAATTTTACATTGATACGACATGCTGCTTTTTCCACTCACCCCCTTTCAGGATCAGTCGTGGTCTTACAAACTCTACCAATGGTATGTATGAATCCATTGCTTCATTCAAATGTGTAAAAGATTCTAAGCGCACTTAAAAGCCGAGTACTCTACCGTTGAGTTAGCAACCCGAATAAGGTAATTCGGGTGTGTAGATACGAGCGCAATCAAAAGAAATAAAATAAGAAAGAGATTGGATTGCACGACCCCATCAACAAAATGGAACTAACAACCAAATCTCAAAAAAGAATTTTCTGGTCGATTAGAAATGTAAAACGGAACAGATCAAATGAAAATAGAATCAATTACCCGAGAAATAGAGCAAATAGATAGACCTCTTTCTGTTTCCGAGGAGACTTCTTGTGTCACAGCGAATCCAAGGAACATATCATTTGCATGAATTCAAGTAAAAACCAAATCCAATTAGATCTATTTATCTACGATCCAATTATATTTGATTTTTACAACATTGTCAAGAGCCAAAACAACAGAAAGAAAGACTAAGTACTAAGTAGGCCGGTTCTCTGCTTTATTTGAGAATTGCCCGAGAATCTTGATCCTGACCCGAATCTTCAAGCGCGGGCAGTGGCTCGCTTGAACCGGAGGATTGACCGGCTTCGAGCCGGATCCCCCCTGTAGCTCAACAGAACCCCCCTGAAATTCGCGCTGAGGCGAATCGATTTCCGGATAGCTTTCGTCTCCGCACTCTCGACAACCTCTACTTTTTGCTCGTGTAAGTGCTGAAGCTCCACCACCTTTCGGCTTCTTTGATCTTGTAAGCGGTCAATTTCAGCCTCCAAAACCGCAATGGATTGCGCCAATCGGTTCCGCTCAGGTTCTTTTCCCGCCAAGAAAGACTACGTGTGTTCCGATGGAATCCAGAAGATTGGACGGTGGGGTTTGGCCACTTTGTAACATTTTTTGGTAGGTCGTCTGATAGTCGCCTAAGATACAATGTGTAAGGTGTATTTGATTCTCATGGTTTGCGAGGTCTGCATTTTGGGCTTTCCATTGGGCAATCCTCGATCTGATTTGACTATCGATCCCCAAAAGTTCCCGTTCCTCGACCTTGATCAGCCTCTCGAGAATCTGAGCAGAAGTTTCCTGGGAAGTTTCGCCAGACGCCCTCCGCGCCACTGGCTCGGAAGTCTCGCTTGGATGAGGCTTCATTTCAAAGGTCCAGGTTGGGGCACTCGGCGGCTTCGGTGGTCGATGAAGCCATGATGCCCCCCAATAGAAAAAACCAACCATAACGGAAATCACTCCTATCCGAATACGAGGCACTAAAAAGTTGGAGATTTTATCCCACAACGGATATAAAACCTTGTCTTGGATTTTCTTAATAAACGTTTGCATATGCATAATTTGAAAGCCTTAATATAGTATAAAAATTACCTAGTAAATTGGGCATCTTCATTAGAATTCAATTTGTATCGAATGTCAAGCTAAAAAAATGATATTTTAGAAAAAAAGAATGAATCCGTCGATTAGGATTTCTGAATAGCGAAGATCCTGGTAGTTTGCAGAATTCCTATGCAAAATTTCTGTTATGTGAGCCTGCTTAGCTCAGCGGTTAGAGCATCGCATTTGTAATGCGATGGTCATCGGTTCGATTCCGATAGCCGGCTTTTTTCTTTGTTCGATTTTCTACTTTGAATCCATGAATGTCTCCTTGACACCAAGGAATGTAATATTGAAAAGACTTCTTTACCGTCTTTCAAAAAGTCACTGATCTAGGATGTCGTAAGAACTTCCAACTATGAATAAAAAAAAAAGCTTCGAGTAGTTTCGAGTAGTTAGGAACAAATCAAGAAAAGTATTCTTAACTTGCTATATATACCAAAGAGTCTGAATATTGATACAATTCATCTCATTCTTCTTTGTAGTACAGTACTTCAAGAGATTTTGCTTCGTTTATCATTTAGTTCAGTCTTAATTTAGGTTTATTCTTTCAATTGAATTTTCAATAAAAAAAGGAGTCTTTATGTCTCGTTACCGAGGGCCTCGTCTCAAAAAAATAAGCCGTCTGGGGGCTTTACCGGGACTAACTAGGAAAGTGCCTAGACTCCCTCAAAAGAAAAAAAAGGATCTTCGAAAGAAAAAGAACAAAAACTCTGAATATTGTAATCGTCTAGAGGAAAAACAAAAATTGCGTTTTCATTATGGTCTGACAGAGCGACAATTACTTAAATACGTTCGTATCGCTGGAAAAGCCAAAGGATCAACAGGTCAGGTTTTACTACAATTACTTGAAATGCGTTTGGATAACATAATTTTTCGATTGGGTATGGCGTCGACCATTCCTGGGGCCCGGCAATTAGTTAATCATAGACATTTTTTAGTTAATGGTTGTCTAGTGGATATCCCAAGTTATCGCTGCAAACCCCGAGATATTATTACAACGAAGGATGAACAAAAATCCAGAGCTCTCATTCAAAATTCTCTTTCTTCATCCTCCCAGAAGAAATTGCCAGAACATTTGACTCTTCACTCATCCCAATATAAAGGATTAGTCAATCAAATAATAAATCGTCGTCGGGTTGGTTTGAAAATCAAAGAGTTGCGAGTTGTAGAATATTATTCCCGTCAGACTTGAACCTAACTAAAATAACAAAGGTTCAAAATTTTGGCCCCCTTTTCGACGAAGTAAATGGACCTTAAGATAGGGGGGTTTTCCCATTTATGTATCATAAACGGATCCGCGGGGATATTTTCATTCCTTGGCCGCTCTTTCCAGTATTTTTCTGTACTACAAAACTACAAAAATGAGTAATCGAGAATCTATATCAAAGAAAGTTTCACTTGCTGGAAGTATTCATTGTTATTTGAGTGGTCAATAAGGTTCACGAATTCAGTGAAGGGACGGAAAGAGAGGGATTCGAACCCTCGGTAAACAAAAGCTTACATAGCAGTTCCAATGCTACGCCTTGAACCGCTCGGCCATCTCTCCTACCTACAAAATCTTATGTTCTGATTATGGCCCAGAAACCGAGTGAATAGCGAGTTATTCCTATTATTGCAGTATAGATCTGAGGCATAAATTCGAACAATTCTAAATAACAAAATAGAAAATTTTTTATCAAAGAAAGAAAGATTCGTAGCTAGGGG